TTTCCCATTAGAAAGAACCTGTTTCAGTTGGATATCATAAGGAATTCTAACAACCGCTTCAAATACAGTATCAGGAAGTACCGCTTGTGGAACCTCAATATCCACGGGCTTATTAGCTAAATGACAATTGGCGCATACAATGCGCCCAGTCGCTTCTCGTGGATTTTCATAACTCTGTTGTGCAAAAATGGGATATGCATGTGAAATGGATGTCCGAGTTATTACATATATAAATATAATGATCGATACGGAAATGGATCGAGTCATCTGTTCCTTTATCCAAGAAAAGATATTTCTATTTTGCATGGTCCAATCATTGATCCCGAGAATTTCTACAATAAATTGGGTAGGTTGCTAGTAGAGTTCCCTATCCACGATTCTGCTATTTTACTGGAATCCAGGGGAATTTCCTGGATGGGTAGAAACATAAAGAATGAGTAAGATTTTTAATGGTTTGTTTATGTACGAAGTAAAAAACATTATGATTAGATTTATATCAGCGGACCATTCTTTAATCATTCATTGAATGATAAATCACTACAAGTGACGGAGATACACGATTTAAATAACGGAAGATCAAATATTTTAAAATTGTATCTAGAATGACTGGAAAGGTGGAAACAAGACCAGATAGAATCTGATTATTATGAGAAAATCCAAAATCCTTGTAGACAGAACCAATCATTAGTTCCCAGCCGTGAGGCGAGTGGAATCCGATACATAAATCAGTTAATAAAAGAATAGAAAAAGCCTTTATTGTGTCGCTTAAGTTATAGAGAAATTCCCGAACCCAAGAATTAATAATAACAAGTTCTTCATTACCCAGAATAGAATAACCGCTTAGAATAGCGAAACTTATTATATTTATCGAAAAATGTAAAATAGTATGGATATGACCCTCATTGTACATCTTGACCAATTGTATCGTTTCTTTGTGCATTCCTATACGAAGCTTTTGTATATGTGTATCCGGGTACTCCTTTATCATTTCGTCCAAAAGGAAGAGTTCTTCTAATTCTATGAATTTTTCTAGAACGTTCTTTTCTTGAATATCATTCAAAAAAACTTCGGATTGCCCATCATTCCACCAATTAGTAACCAAAGATTCCATACTTTTATTAAATGAGAGAAAAATCCACCAGGGCAAAAAGACTATAGATGTAAGATATAGAAGGGGGTTGAATGCTTTCCTTTTTGGCATTTTAAATCTGTGAATTGTTAATGAAACCGCCGCATTCCTCGACTCTATCCAATCTGATATTTCCATAAAGCACGAGTTCTATAACCTATAGCAAGGTATTGAATCCATAGACCTATTCCCTTTTTTAATTGATTGGTTAGTGCTTAGATCTGGAAACAATATTTTGTTTGATTATTTCTTCATTCGAAGCAATTGCATCCTTTTCGATGAATGCCCGAATGCGCCGCGCCACTTCAAGTCAAGAAATGCATATTTTTTAGATTTAGAGGCAAAAGAACCCCCTGGATCAATTAAATTATTTCGAAAAATTTCGCTGGCTACCCATAGCCCGGGAATCGTTGAGGGAAATTTCGGAAAAATATTGATATGATGAAATAAAAAACGAGTAGCAAAAAGAGAGAAATAGAATGGTTATGTTATAGTTATAAACAATCCAATCTTTTGATCATCAAAAAAAGAAAGGATAAAAAGAAACATCGATTGACAAAAAAAAAGAAAATTAAAAGATATGATCCATCTATATCTAACATATCAATTCAAAAATATTGGAACAAAAAAGATGAATTCTATAGTCTGAATTGTTCATATATGTGTGATGAATCCACGCTTAGTATACTTGTTACTAGTATGAAAAAATGGAGTTGATTCCAATATGCATAAAAATTTTTTTTGTGGAAAAACCCACTTTAATTTTATTTTTTTGGTTGTTACATATGCGTCTGCTTTTGCTCGAATGAGCGCCCTGAAAAAACGGAAGTTGTTATATAACAACAAACATAATTCATGAGGTCCTTACTCAATACTGCGAAAGCATTCATTCTTGAATGAATTTCAAAATACTTCAATTGGTACGCGCAAAAAAGAGGCCAATTCCGCAGCCTTTTGTTCAATTTCTCGTGGAGTCAAATTCTCATCAGTACGAGTCAAGGGAACGGCACCCTGGCCTCTGATTTCCATATAAAGTACGCGCCGAGGATAAATACCTTCTTTAACCTCTATTCTAATCGACTGAATATCTTTCATAAGGAATCGAAGGAAGATGCGACGATTTCTTCCAGGGAATCCCCAACGAAAAATACACACTATTCCTTTTTTTCTATCAAATCTATCATAACCACTACCTACATTCCACGAAATTGTGCACCACAAATAGGAGCTAATGAACAGACCCGCGATCCCATAGAAAGACATCACGATCCCTTGTGGAAAAAAAAGGATTTGCTGAGAAGGAAATAGGGATATCAGATTCCTACCGAGGTAGCTAGAAGTTCCAACCAATAAGAATCCCAGTGAACCTAAAAAAAGGATACAGGCCCAACAGAAATTACTTGTTTTTCGAGACCCCGTTATAAGTTCTATCCATATACGTTCTGATCGCCAGTTCATACTAGATCCAGTTGTTTCATTTTATTGGAATTGAGAGAATAACCCAAATGAATTTTACTTTATTTTTTTTGTTCCCGAGGTAACTCTCATCAACTAGCACTATTATTATGATGTGAAACATTAGGAGTAATTCATCGAATCAGTTAGATATAAAAAAATATCCCCTTCATATGATCCCACTATGGATATCTACATACTATGGATATCTACATATAGATACCCTTACTTTCCATTTCATCCATCTGCTGACGCTGACCCATTTTAAAATAGATATAATGCATTGATCAATATATCATGTTTCCACGTGCATAACATAACAGCCCTTTCATTTGTGTTCGGGAGAATAAACATGTTGTGCCCTACATCCACTAAATAAATAGATATCTGTATTATGATCCAAGTCGGAGTCTTGAAAAAAAATGGATGAGATTGGGTCCCGTCGAATCTAGACAATCTTGTTTTTTTGAACATGAAGAGATAGAGAAGCCATTGCAATTGCCGGAAATACTAGACCCACTAAAGGCACAAAAAAGGAGGGTAAGTTGAAAGTTGTCATAGAATGGATACCTCGATTTAATATTTGTACCTGTTATAAAGATATCTTATGATAAGTATATCTATTATCAGTATATAATAATAGGTATAGGTACAAGAAATGTAGAACTAAATAAGTGTACCTATTCACCTTTCTATATATTTATTATTATTGTTCTCTTATACTTATCTTCGAAGAAATACCAAAAAAGTTTCTTACAAGTTATCAAAGGATTCGTTAGAATCCGATGCAACAGGGATTCCTAGTAAAAAGGGGAAGTTGTCGGGGAATATAATATATAAAAATAAATGCAAGATTCCTATTCTATATTTTCTACATTTTAATTATTCAATATTTATAATAATACGTAACGTAATGGAATAAGGGAACATGAATTCTTTATTTTACTAATTTAGGGTAAGAATTAACTCTTTTATCTTGTTGATAGAGTCTTCCTGATTACTAATCATGAATTTAGGTAGAAATAAAAATGGATCTGGCGGAAATAAGAAAAGGTGATTATCAACAACTTCTGATCCTTTATACAATTAGATCTTATGACCTCAAGTAAAACTAAAGCTCCATGCTTATTATTTTTATTTTTACTTTAGATTACTATAAAATAAATACTTGTGCACCTCAAATAAAAAATAAAAATAACTGAATTAAATGATCCACTTGATTGAATTTTTATCCAAGGGAAAGAAACCGTGAAGATGAAATAACTCACTCAGAATACTTTTTAAAGGATTACGTGGTACAATTGGGTCGAATAAGCCCTTATGGAATAAATACTCAGCTTCTTGTGAACCATCAGGTACTGTCTTATTCAATGTTTGTTCAATTACCCTTTTACCCGCAAATGCAATGTAGGCATTAGGCTCGGCAAGAATGATATCTCCCAACATACCAAAACTGGCGGTCACTCCACCGGTTGTAGGAGATGTAAGGATTGATACGTAGAATAACTTTTTATTTGATTGATAATTATATGAAGCTGAAGATATTTTAGCCATTTGCATCAAGCTCAAACTTCCTTCTTGCATGCGCGCTCCTCCGGAAGCACACACTATAATAAGAGGTAGAGATCTATTAGTAGCATATTCGATCAAACGGGTGATTTTCTCGCCTACTACGGATCCCATACTGCCCCCCATAAATTGAAAATCCATAATCCCAATTGCTATGGAAATCCCGTTTAGTTGACCTATGCCTGTTTGAACAGCCTCAGTTAACCCTGTCTTTTTTTGATAAGAATCAATACGATCTTTATAAGGTTCCTCCTCCGAATGAAATTCAATGGGGTCCACGGAAACCATGTCCTCATCCATAGCATCCCAAGTGCCTGGATCAATCAAAAGTTCGATTCTTTCTGAACTACTCATTTTCAAATGATATCCACATTGTTCACAAATATTCAGTTTTAACCTAAAAAATTTCTTATAATTTAATCCATAACAATTTTCGCATTGAACCCACAAATGCCTGTATTTTTTGCTTATATCGAGATCATTGTATTTTCCTATCATATCGAAATCACTTCCATTTGCGCTAGTTTGTATACTGAAACTCTCACTGTCAGTACTATTTACGCTTTCACTACAAATGTAACTATAAATGTAACTTTTACTGTAATTATCGCTACCGCTTGAAATGTAACTATCAATATTGATTTCAGAACGAAGATAATTCTCAATGCAACTAGTAATGTGATTATTCCAACTATATTTAGTATCGTACATGTAACGATCATAGTAGTGATTGCCACTCTTAGACCCATCGTTCGGATAACTAGAATTTCGATAACTAGAAAAAAAACTTTCCAGTTCACTCAGAAAAGAATGATCGTCTTCAATCTCAAAAATCATATTTTCAATA